TCCCCATTTTTTTTACTACCCGGAGCTTCGATACATTTCGAAATCGAGAGATGTCTACCGGGGGAGGTTCTATCAGACAACAATTAGCCAATCTAGATTTACGAAGTATTATAGATTATTCATTGGTAGAATGGAAAGAATTGGAGGAAGAAGAACCCACGGGGAACGAATGGGAAGATCGAAAAGTTGGAAGAAGAAAAGATTTTTTGCTTAGACGCATGGAATTGGCTAAGCATTTTATTCGAACAAATATAGAACCAAAATGGATGGTTTTGTGTCTATTACCAGTTCTTCCTCCTGAGTTGAGACCAATCTATCATATAGATGAGGATAAACTAGTGACCTCGGATATTAATGAAATCTATAGAAGAATTATCTATCGGAATAATACTCTTACAGATCTATTAACAACAAGTATAGCTACGCCAGAAGAATTAATAATATCTCAGGAAAAATTGCTACAAGAAGCCGTGGATGCACTTCTTGATAATGGAATCTGCGGACAACCAATGAGGGACGATCATAATAGAGTTTACAAGTCGCTTTCAGATGTAATTGAAGGCAAAGAAGGAAGAGTTCGCGAGACTCTGCTTGGTAAACGGGTCGATTATTCAGGGCGGTCAGTGATTGTCGTGGGCCCTTCACTTTCCTTACATCGATGTGGATTGCCTCGCGAAATAGCAATAGAACTTTTCCAGGCATTTGTAATTCGTGACCTAATTAGAAAACATCTTGCTTCGAACATAGGAGTTGCTAAGAGTCAAATTCGAAAAAAAAAACCGATTGTATGGGAAATACTTCAGGAAATTCTGGATGACCATCCTGTATTGCTGAATAGAGCGCCTACTCTGCATAGATTAGGCATACAGGCATTTCTCCCTGTTTTAGTGGAGGGGCGTGCTATTTGTTTACATCCATTAGTTTGTAAGGGCTTTAATGCAGACTTTGACGGGGATCAAATGGCTGTTCATGTGCCTTTATCTTTGGAGGCTCAAGCAGAGGCACGTTTACTTATGTTTTCTCATATGAATCTTTTGTCTCCAACTATTGGAGATCCCATTTCTGCACCAACTCAAGATATGCTTAGTGGACTCTATGTCTTAACGAGTGGTAATCGTCGGGGTATTTGTGTAAATAGGTATAATCCATGTAATCATAGAAACTATCAAAATGAAAATAATAACTATAAGTATACAAAAAAAAAAGAACCCTTTTTTTGTAATGCCTATGATGCAATTGGCGCTTATCGGCAAAAACAAATAAATTTAGGTAGTGCTTTGTGGCTGCGGTGGCGACTAGATCAACGCGTTATTGCTGCAAGAGAAGCTCCCATCGAAATTCACTATGAATCTTTGGGTACCTATTATGAGATTTATGGACACTATCTAATAGTAAGAAGTATAAAAAGGGAAATCTTATATATATATATTCGAACCACTCTTGGTCATATTTCTCTTTATCGAGAAATAGAAGAAGCCATACAGGGGTTTTGGCAGGGCTGTTGTAATTCTATGCTACCCGCGGGAATTCGAGTCTCGCCGGGTTAACTAAGACCATAATTGCGGAATTTATACGTGAATCAAGATCTAGAAAAGGAAGTTTTCCAATCACTGACTCAAACCCATTGTCAAATTCTACTCAGCGCAATATGGAGGTACTGATGGCAGAACGGCCCACTCAGGTCTTTCACAATAAAGTGATAGACGGAACTGCCATGAAACGACTTATTAGTCGATTTATTGATCACTATGGAATAGGATATACATCACATATCCTGGATCAAGTAAAGACTCTGGGTTTCCGACAAGCTACCGCCGCATCCATTTCATTAGGAATTGATGATCTTTTAACAATACCTTCTAAAAGATGGCTAGTTCAAGACGCTGAACAACAAAGTTTTATTTTGGAAAAACACCATCATTATGGGAATGTACACGCGGTAGAAAAATTACGTCAATCGATCGAGATATGGTATGCCACAAGTGAATATTTGCGACAAGAAATGAATCCAAATTTTCGGATGACCGATCCTTTTAATCCAGTTCATATAATGTCTTTTTCGGGAGCCAGAGGAAATGCATCTCAGGTACATCAATTAGTAGGTATGAGAGGATTAATGTCGGATCCCCAAGGGCAAATGATTGATTTACCCATTCAAAGCAATTTACGCGAAGGGCTCTCTTTAACAGAATATATTATTTCTTGCTACGGAGCCCGTAAAGGAGTTGTGGATACCGCTATCCGAACATCAGATGCAGGATATCTCACGCGCAGACTTGTTGAAGTAGTTCAACACATTGTTGTACGTCGAACAGATTGTGGCACCGTTCGAGGTATTTCTGTAAGTCCTCGAAATGGAATGATGGCGGACAGGATTTTTATCCAAACATTAATTGGGCGTGTATTAGCAGATGATATATATATAGGTTCGCGATGCATTGCTACTAGAAATCAAGATATTGGGATTGGACTTGTCAATAGATTCATCACTTTTAGAGCACAACCAATCTCTATTCGAACCCCCTTTACTTGTAGGAGTACATCTTGGATTTGTCAATTATGTTATGGGCGGAGTCCAGCTCATGACGACCTGGTCGAATTGGGAGAAGCTGTAGGTATTATTGCAGGTCAATCTATTGGAGAACCGGGCACTCAATTAACATTAAGAACTTTTCATACCGGCGGAGTATTCACAGGGGGTACTGCAGAACATGTGCGAGCCCCTTCTAATGGAAAAATAAAATTCAATGAGGATTTAGTTCATCCGACACGTACACGTCATGGACATCCTGCTTTTCTATGTTCTAGAGACTTGTATGTAACTATCGAGAGTGAAGATATTATACACAATGTGTGTATTCCGCCCAAAAGTTTTCTTTTAGTTCAAAACGATCAATATGTAGAATCAGAACAAGTCATTGCTGAGATTCGCGCGAGAACATCCACTTTGAATTTGAAAGAGAAGGTTCGAAAACATATTTATTCTGACTCAGAGGGCGAAATGCACTGGAATACCGATGTGTACCATGCACCTGAATTTACATATGGTAATATTCATCTCTTACCAAAAACAAGTCATTTATGGATATTATTAGGGGAGCCCTGGAGATCCAGTCTAGGACCCTGTTCGATCCACAAGGATCAAGATCAAATGAACGCTTATTCTCTTTCTGTTAAGCGAAGATATATTTCTAACCCCTCAGTAACTAATAATCAAGCGAGACACAAATTTTTTAGTTCGTATTTTTCTGGTAAAAATCAAAAGGGAGATAGGATTCCCGATTATTCAGAACTTAATCGAATGACATGTACTGGTCGTTGTAATCCGACCATTCTCGAGGGGAATTCTGATTTATTGGCGAAGAGGCGAAGAAATAGAGTCATCATCCCACTCGAATCGCTTCAAGAAGGCGAGAACCAACTAATACCTTCTTCAGGTATCTCAATTGAAATCCCCAGAAATGGTATTCTGCGTAGAAATAGTATTCTTGCTTATTTCGATGATCCTCGATATATAAGAAAGAGCTCGGGACTTACTAAATATGAGACTAGAGAACTTAATTCAATCGTCAACGAAGAGGATTTGATTGAGTATCGAGGAGTCAAGGTATTTTGGCCAAAATACCAAAAGGAAGTAAATCCATTTTTTTTTATTCCCGTGGAAGTTCACATTTTGGCCGAATCTTCGTCCATAATGGTACGGCACAATAGTATTATTGGGGTAGATACGCAAATCACTTTAAATAGAAGAAGTCGGGTAGGCGGATTGGTTCGAGTCAAGAAAAAAGCAGAAAAAATTAAACTGATAATCTTTTCCGGAGATATCCATTTTCCTGGAAAGACAAATAAGGCATTCCGATTGATACCACCAGGAGGGGGAAAAAAAAATTACAAAGAATACAAAAAATTGAAAAATTGGCTCTATATCCAACGAATGAAACTTTCCAGGTATGAAAAAAAATATTTTGTTTTGGTTCAACCTGTAGTCCCATATAAAAAAACGGACGGTATAAATTTAGGAAGACTTTTCCCGACGGATCTCTTGCAGGAAAGTGATAATCTACAACTTCGAGTTGTCAATTATATCCTTTATTACGACCCAATTCTTGAAATTTGGGACACAAGTATTCAATTAGTTCGGACTTGTTTAGTGTTGAATTGGGACCAAGACAAAAAGATCGAAAAGGCCTGTGCTTCCTTTGTTGAAATAAGGACAAATGGTTTGATTAGAGATTTTCTAAGAATCGACTTAGCGAAGTCACCTATTTCGTATACCGGAAAAAGGAACGATCTATCGGGTGCAGGATTGATCTCTGAAAATGGATCAGATCGCGCTAATGTCAATCCGTTTTCTTCCATTCATTCCTATTCCAAGGCAAGCATTCAAGAATCCGTTAATCCAAATCAAGGGACTATTCATACGTTGTTGAATCGAAATAAGGAATCTCAATCTTTGATAATTTTGTCATCATCCAATTGTTCTCGAATAGGTCCATTCAACGATGTAAAATCTCCCAATGTAATAAAAGAATCAATCAAAAAGGACCCCCTAATTCCAATTAGTAATTCGTTGGGCCCCTTAGGAACAGGCTTTCCAATTTCTAATTTGGATTTATTTTCCCATTTAATAAGCCATAATCAGATCTTACTAACTAACTATTTGCAACTTGACAATTTAAAACAGAGTTTTCAAATACTTAAATATTATTTACTGGATGAAAAAGGTAAAATTTATAATCCCTATTCATGCAGTAACATTATTTTGAATCCATTCAATTTGAATTGGTATTTTATGCATTACAATTACTGTGAAGAGACATCTACAATTGTTAGTCTTGGGCAGTTTCTTTGTGAAAATGTATGTATAGCCAAAAAAGGACCGCATTTAAAATCGGGTCAAGTTCTAATTCTTCAAGTTGACTCTGTGGTAATACGATCAGCTAAGCCTTATTTGGCTACTCCAGGAGCAACCGTTCATGGACATTATGGGGAAATCCTTT